ATTTATATTTATAGAAAAAAAATTAGATATGGTTTTATATATATATATATATATATATTAAATATTTAATTTATTAATATAATTAAATTTTAATAAATATTTAAATGAATTATTAATTTTAATAATATATTAAATATATTTATTAATTATTAATATTAATAATTAATTATTTATTTAATTGAATATAAATTGATTTAACTTTTATTTTAATTTTTAATATAAATATTATGAAAAAGAAAAAAAAATAAATAATTAAAATTTAATAATTTATATTAAATTTTATATATATAAAAAAAAAAAAAAAAAATACTATGTTAAAAAAATCACTATTAAATAAATTTTTTATGGTTTAAAAATTTTATTATAAATTTATTTTGCATACAAATTTTAGTAGTAATTTTTAATTATTTTAATAATAATTAAATTTAAATATGTAGTAATTAATATTAAAAATTTAAGAAATTAAGATTTAGTAATATTTAAATTAATAACAAATTTTGTGCCAGCAGTTGCGGTTAAACAAAAATTAAATTAAATTTTATTAGTGATTAATAAGTAATTTTTAGTTATTAATTAAATATTAGATTATTAAGTGAAATTTTAATTTAATTAAAATTAATTTATAAATTATAATTTAATAAATTTTCTAATAAACTAGGATTAGATACCCTATTATTAAACTTTAAATTAATAATACTAAAATAGTAAGTAATTATTTATTGAAACTTAAATAATTTGGCGGTATTTTAGTTCATTTAGAGGAATCTGTTTAATAATTGATAATCCACGAATAAATTTACTTAATTTATTATTTTGTATATCGTTGTTATAAAAATATTTTTAAATAATAAATAATATTTAAAAATTAAAAATAAAAATTAAATCAGATCAAGATGCAGATTATAATTAAGAATATAATGGATTACAATAAGTTTATTTAATAACTAATATTAATTTGTAAAAATTAATTGAGGGTGGATTTAAATGTAATTTTATTTAATTTATTAAAATGATTAAAAATTAAAATATGTACATATTGCCCGTCGCTTTCATAAATAAGTTGGAATAAGTCGTAACAAAGTAGAGGTACTGGAAAGTGTTTCTAGAAATAACAAATTAGAGCTTGAAAAAGTATTTCATTTACATTGAAATGATATTGAATTTATTTAATTAATTTGAGGGGGAAAATTAATAATTTTATAAATAATAAAAATAATTTTAATATTATAAATGGGGGTTTTAGTATTAAAAAAAAAAAAATTATAAAATTTATAGTGAATTAGTATTGTAAAAAAAGTTTGAAATAGTATATGAAAATAAATTATATTAAAAGTAAATTTTAATTATTGTATCTTGTGTATCAGAGTTTATTAATAATAAAATTTGAATAAATTATATCTCGAATTTAAAAGAGATAATTAACTATAAAAGTTATTGTTGCATAAATATTTTAAATAGTTAATTTGAAATGAAATGTTAATCGTTTTTAAAAATATCTAGTTTTTTTAGAAAAAAATTTAATTTTATTTTTTTTTTATAATAAATTAATTAATTAATTTATTATAAAAAAAAAATTATATTTTAAGGGATAAGCTTTAAATTAAATTTTTATAATTTTTATTAAACAGAGTTAAAATTTTTAAAATTTATATTGTTTATAATTTTTAATTTATTATAAATTAATTTTAATTAAATTAAAATTTTTTAAAAATTTAAATTTTTATAAAAAAATATTTTTTAATAAGATAAAAATAATTATAATGATAAAATTAGTATTTAAATAGAAAATAAACTTAATATTTAATAAAATTAATTTTAAGGAATTCGGCAAATATTTATGTTCACTTGTTTATCAAAAACATGTCTTTTTGTAAATAATTTAAAGTCTAATCTGCCCACTGATAAAATATTAAAGGGCTGCAGTATATTGACTGTACAAAGGTAGCATAATCAATAGTCTCTTAATTGGTGACTTGTATGAAAGATTGGATGAGATATAAACTGTCTCATTTTTATTAAAATAATTTAATTTTTTGATTAAAAAGTCAAAATAAATTTAAAAGACGAGAAGACCCTATAGAGTTTAATAGAGTTTAAATAATTAAAATTATATGTATAAATAATAATTGAAATTAATAAATTTATTTTGTTGGGGTGATAAAAAAATAAGAAAAACTTTTTTATTTTATAAACACATATAAGTGAATATTTGATCCAAAATTATTTTGATTAGTAGAAAAAATTACCTTAGGGATAACAGCGTAATTTTTTTTTTTAGTTCAAATAAGAAGAAAAGTTTGCGACCTCGATGTTGGATTAAGATAAAATTTAGGTGCAAAAGTTTAAAATTTTGATCTGTTCGATCATTAAAATCTTACATGATCTGAGTTCAAACCGGTGTGAGCCAGGTTGGTTTCTATCTTTAAACAAATAAAATATTTTAGTACGAAAGGAATAGATATTTAAATTAAATTTAAATTTATTGAATTTTATTAATTTATATTTATTATGTGCTATTTTGGCAGAAAAGTGTGATGGTTTTAGAAATCATAAATATATAAAATTATTTTTATATAGATAGTAAATGATAATAATTGATTTAGTTTTAATTTTTTTAGGTTTACTAATTTTAATTTTAGGGGTTTTAATTGGAGTGGCTTTTTTAACTTTATTAGAACGAAAAGTTTTAGGTTATATTCAAATTCGTAAAGGCCCTAATAAAGTTGGTATAATAGGTATTTTACAGCCTTTTTCTGATGCTATTAAATTATTTACTAAAGAACAAATTTATCCAAGTTTTTCAAATTATTTATCTTATTATTTTTCTCCTGTAATTAGATTTATTTTATCATTAATAATTTGAATAATAATTCCTTATTACTTTAATTTAATTAATTTTAATTTAGGAATTTTATTTTTTTTAAGTTGTACTAGCATAGGGGTTTATACTGTGATAATTGCTGGTTGATCTTCTAATTCAAATTATGCTTTATTAGGTGGATTACGGGCTGTAGCTCAGACTATTTCTTATGAAGTTAGATTAGCATTAATTTTAATATCTAGAATTATTATGATTATAGATTTTAATATATTAATTTTTAGATATTATCAAAATTTAATTTGATTTTTATTTTTAATATTTCCTTTAAGAATATGTTGATTTTCTTCTAGATTAGCAGAAACTAATCGAACTCCATTTGATTTTGCGGAAGGTGAAAGAGAGTTAGTTTCTGGATTTAATATTGAATATAGAAGTGGTGGTTTTGCTTTAATTTTTTTAGCTGAATATTCAAGTATTTTATTCATAAGATTATTATTTGTTTTATTATATTTAGGGGGGTATAGATTTAATTTGATTTTTTATTTAAAATTAAGATTTATTTCTTTTTTATTTATTTGAGTTCGAGGTACTTTACCTCGTTATCGTTATGATAAATTAATATATTTAGCTTGAAAAATTTATTTACCTTTATCATTAAATTTTTTAATATTTTATATTGGGTTAAAAATTATTTTAATATAAATATATTTTTAGTATAAATTAATAGAATTTTTATTCTTTCTTAAGTTTTCAAAACAAATGCTTTATTTAACAAGCTCATTAATTAATTAATTGAAAATTAAATTATCTCAGTAAATTCTAATTAATGGGTTAACAATATAATAAGAAAAATATAAGACTGTTAAAATTTGTCCTGTAATAATATATGGGTCTTCTACGGGTCGAGCTCCAATTCATGTTAGTAAGATAATTGTTGTTACTATTAATCAAAATAAAATTTGATTAATAGGATAAAATTGAATTCCTTGTATTTTTTTAAAAAAAGTTATAGGTAAAATAATTAAAATTAAAATTGATAGTACTAATGCAATTACTCCTCCAAGTTTATTGGGAATTGATCGTAAAATAGCATATGCAAATAAAAAATATCATTCTGGTTGAATATGAATTGGGGTTACTAATGGATTAGCGGGAATAAAATTATCAGGATCTCCTAATAAATAAGGATTAGTTAATGTTAATAAAATTAATATAAATAAGATTAAAATAAAACCAATCATATCTTTAAAAGTAAAAAATGGGTGGAATGGGATTTTATCTAAATTTCTATTAATTCCTAATGGATTATTTGAACCAGTTTGATGTAAGAATAATAAATGAATTATAGTTATTATTAAAATAATAAAAGGTAAAATAAAATGAAATGTATAAAATCGAGTTAATGTTGCATTATCAATAGCAAATCCCCCTCAAATTCAGTTTACTAATATTGTTCCTAAGTATGGGATGGCAGATAATAAATTAGTAATAACAGTTGCTCCTCAAAAAGATATTTGACCCCAAGGTAAAACATATCCTATAAAAGCTGTTGCTATAAGAAGAAAAAGAATAATAACTCCTACTATTCATGTGTATTTAAAATTAAATGATTCATAATAAATTCCTCGCCCAATATGAATGTAAATGCAAATAAAAAAAAAAGATGCACCATTTGCATGAAGAGTACGAATTAATCACCCATAATTTACATTTCGACAAATATAATTTACTCTATAAAAAGCTAATTCAATATTTGCGGTATAGTATATTGTTAAAAATAATCCTGTAATAATTTGAATTATTAAACATATAGCTAATAAAGATCCAAAGTTTCATAATGATGAGATATTTGAAGGTGTAGGTAAATCAATTAATGATCCATTGATAATTTTAATAATTGGATGAGTTTTTCGAATTGGTTTGTAAGTATTTATCATTAGTTAAGAGAAGATCGTAATGGCCCATAAAAAATATTAGTAATTTTTACTATAGCGATTAAAGTAATAAATAAGTAAATAATTATTATCATTATAATTAAAAATGTTTGATTATTATATAATTTAGATAAATTAATTTTATTTTCATTATTAAAAAATAAAAATATATTAAATAAGTTATTTATTTCTATATTATTATTAAAATTTAATCAGTTTAAATTATTTATTGAAAAAGTTCTAAAAATTAAGATTAAAAAAATTGATATAGATAAGGTTATTTTTATGTTAAAAGAAATTGAAAATATTTCATTTGATGCAATTCTAGATACATAAATAAATAATACTAATAAACCTCCTAAAAAAGTTAAAAATAAAATATATGAAAATCAATAAGTTGATATTATAATTCCTGAGATTAAACATGTTAATATTGTTTGAATTAAAATTATTAATCCTATTGATAGGGGGTGTGATAAAAATAATATAAAAAATGAAAATAAAATAATTAATAATGAAAAAAATATTTTTAAAATTTCAAAGAGTAGTTTAATAAAAATAATAATTTTGGAGATTATTGATAAAGAATTATCTTTTTCTTTGATGTTTTTAAAAAAATATTCTTATTTTTGGTTTACAAGACCAATGTTTTAAATTTAAACTATAAAAACTAATGATAATTATAATAAATATGTTAATTTTAGTGGTATTTATATTTATTTTAGGTAATATAATTTTTGTTTCTAAGCATAAACATTTATTAATTGTTTTATTAAGTTTAGAATTTATTGTTTTAAGAATTTTTTTTTTTTTTGTTATATTACTTAGTTATATTGAATATGAAATGTATATATTAATAGTATTTTTAGTATTTTCTGTTTGTGAAGGTGCATTAGGTCTTTCTATTTTAGTTTCTATAATTCGTACTCATGGTAATGATTATTTTCAAAGTTTTAATTTATTATAATGATAAAATTTTTTTTTATAATAATTTTTATAATTCCTTTATGTTTTAATTTTAATATATATTGAATGGTTCAAATAGTTATATTTTTAATAATATTTTTATTTATAAATTTAACATTGAATATTGAAAATTATTCTAATTTAAGATATATATATTCTTGTGATATTTTATCTTATGGTTTGATTTTATTGAGAATTTGAATTTGTATTTTAATAATTATAGCAAGAGAAAATTTATATAAACAGAATTATTATTTAAATTTTTTTTTATTTAATATTATTTTTTTAATAATTATATTATATTTAACTTTTAGAGTAATAAATTTATTTATGTTTTATTTATTTTTTGAAGGTAGATTAGTTCCAACTTTAATATTAATTGTTGGTTGAGGATATCAACCTGAACGAATTCAGGCTGGTATATATTTATTATTTTATACTTTATTTGTTTCTTTACCTTTATTATTAGGAATTTTTTATATTTTTAATGAAATAAATTATATTATAATTTATTTTTTAAAATTTTTTAATTTTGATTTTTATTTATTATATTTTTCTATAATTATAGCTTTTTTAGTAAAAATACCTATATATTTTGTTCATTTATGATTGCCAAAAGCTCATGTAGAAGCTCCTGTTTCAGGCTCAATAATTTTAGCAGGTATTATATTAAAATTAGGAGGTTATGGTTTAATTCGTGTAATAGTTTTATTACAAGAAATTGGATTAAAGTATAATATTATTTGAATTAGAATTAGTTTAATTGGGGGATTTTATATTAGATTAAAATGTTTTTGTCAAGTAGATATTAAGTCTTTAATTGCTTATTCTTCAGTAGCTCATATAAGAATAGTGATTGGGGGAATTATAACTATAAATTATTGAGGGTTTATTGGTTCTTATATTTTAATGATTGGTCATGGCTTATGTTCTTCTGGTATATTTTGTTTAGCTAATATTAATTATGAGCGTTTACATAGTCGTAGATTGTATATTAATAAGGGTATAATAAATTTTATACCTTCAATAAGACTATGGTGATTTTTAATTATATCTTCCAATATAGCAGCTCCTCCATCTTTAAATTTAATAGGTGAAATTAGATTAATTAATAGATTGTTAAGATGATCTTGAGTTTCTATATTAATGTTAATATTAATTTCTTTTTTTAGAGCTGGGTATAGATTATATTTATATTCATATACTCAACATGGAAAATATTACTCAGGAATTTATAGATTTTATACTGGTTTATCTCGTGAATATTTATTATTAATATTACATTGATTTCCTTTAAATATTTTAATTATAAAAATTGATTATGTAATAATTTGATTTTAATTTAAATAATTTAATAAAAATATTGATTTGTGGTGTCAAAAATGTGATAAAATATCATTTTAAATTATTTTTAAAAATTCAATTTGTTTTATTAGATTTTATTTTTTATTTATATTAAGAATATTAAATTTTTTTATAATAATTTATTTTATTATAAATAATATAGTAATTTTTTTAGAGTGGGAGTTAATTTCTTTTAGATCTATAAGAATTGTAATAAGAATTTTATTAGATTGAATATCATTGTTATTTATAATGTTTGTTTTATTAATTTCCTCAGTGGTGATTTTTTATAGAAAAAGATATATAAGCTCTGAATTAAATTTAAATCGATTTATTGTTTTAGTTTTATTATTTGTATTTTCTATGATTTTATTAATTATTAGTCCTAATATTATTAGAATTTTATTGGGTTGAGATGGTTTAGGGTTAGTATCTTATTGTTTAGTTATTTATTATCAAAATATTAAATCTTATAATGCTGGTATATTAACTGCTTTATCTAATCGTATTGGAGATGTTTTTATTTTAATAGTTATTTCTTGAATAATAAATTATGGTAGATGAAATTATTTATTTTATTTAAATTTTATAAAAAATGATTATGCAATATTTATAATTAGTTCTATAATTATTATTGCAGCTATAACTAAAAGAGCTCAAATTCCTTTTAGATCTTGGTTACCTGCTGCTATAGCAGCACCAACCCCAGTTTCAGCATTAGTTCATTCTTCAACATTAGTGACTGCAGGAGTTTATCTATTAATTCGGTTTAATTTATTATTAGTTGATATAATATTTATAAAAATTTTAATATTATTATCTGGTTTAACTATATTTATAGCTGGAATTTCTGCTAATTATGAATTTGATTTAAAAAAAATTATTGCTTTATCTACTTTAAGACAATTAGGTTTAATAATAAGAATTTTAAGAATAGGACTTCCTGATTTGGCTTTTTTTCACCTTTTAACTCATGCTATATTTAAAGCTTTGTTATTTATATGTGCTGGAGTAATCATTCATATAATAATAGATATTCAAGATATTCGATTTATAGGGGGTATTAGTAATTTTATTCCTTTAACAGCTTTATGTATAAATATTTCTAATATGGCATTATGTGGTATTCCATTTTTAGCTGGATTTTATTCAAAGGATTTGATTTTAGAAATAGTAAGTTTAAGAAATTTAAATTTTTTTATTTTTTTATTATATTATATTTCTACAGGTTTAACTATATTTTATAGTTTTCGTTTAATAATATATTTAATAATTAATAATTTTAATTTATTATCTGTTTATAATTTATATGATGAAGATTTTACAATATTAAAAAGTATACTTGTATTATTATTTATGAGAATTATTAGTGGAAGTTTGTTAATGTGAATGATTTTTCCTTATCCTTATATAATTTATTTACCTTTAAATTTAAAAATAATAGTAATTTATGTGAGAGTTATAGGGGTGATTATAGGTTATTTAATTAGAAATATAAATATTTATTCAATTAATAAATTTCTTTTTAGTTATGAGATGAGAAGTTTCTTAGCTATAATATGATTTATACCTAATCTATCAACTTATGGTTTAAATTATTATTTTTTAAATGTTGGTCAAGCTATAATAAAAAATATTGATATAGGATGAAGAGAAATATATAGAGGGCAAGGAATATTTAATATTTTGAAAAAATATTCAGTTTTTTATAATTTATTACAAATAAATAATTATAAAATTTATTTATTTAGATTTATTTTATGAATAATAATATATTTTATATTATTGATTATAATATAATTTAAATAGCTTATAATTAGAGTATAATATTGAAGATATTAGGGAGATTATTTAAATCTTTAAATATATTTATAAAAAATAATATTTTTATTTTTACAATGAAAATGTAATGTTTTAATAAACTATATAAATACTATTTATATATATATATATATAGAAATATTAATGGAATTAAACCACTAAAAATTAAGTTAGCAGCTTAATTTTAAACTTTATATTTCAAATTTAATTGGAATTATTATTCAGTTTTATCATTAACAGTGATATACCTCTATTTTGGTTTCAATTAAATAAATAAGGAGTTTATATAACTCTTTCTTTTAAGTCGAAATTAAATGCATAATTGCTTCTTATTTAAGATAAATTGAAAATTCAATATTTTTTGAATGCAAATCAAATGTTTTAATAAACTATAATCCTAATTTAAATTAATTAGTTCAATTAAGTATATTTTGATTTCATTCATGAAATAATCCTAATAGTAAAATTAAAATAAAAAAAAATCTAATTTTAGATCAGATAATAAAATTTGTTAATTTAAATAAATTGATAATTGGAAAAATTAGTGCAATTTCTACATCAAAAATTAAAAAAATTACTGTAATTAAAAAAAAATGAAGGGAAAAAGGAATTCGAGCTGATGATTTAGGATCAAATCCACATTCAAAAGGTGAGCATTTTTCTCGATCTGAAAATGATTTTTTTGATAAAATAATAGATAAAAATATTATAATATTAGAAATTAATATAATAAAAATTGAAAGATAAATAATTAATAGAATTATTTATATTAAAAATAATTAAACTTTTTGATTGGAAGTCAAATATACTAAATATATTATATAAATAATTAATTTCCTCATCAATAAATAGAAATATATAGGAATAATCAAACTACATCTACGAAGTGTCAATACCAAGCTGCTGCTTCAAATCCAAAATGATGATTGTTAGAAAAATGGAAGTTAATATGTCGGATAAAACAAATTAATAAAAATACTGTTCCGATAATAACATGTAATCCATGAAATCCTGTTACTATAAAAAAAGTTGATCCATAAATTCTATCTGCAATAGAAAAAGGTGCTTCAAAATATTCATAGGCTTGTAGAATAGTAAAATAAATTCCTAATATAATTGTAAAAAAAAGTCCTTGAGTTATTTGAGAGTGATTATTTTCTATAATAGAATGATGAGCTCATGTTACAGTAATTCCTGATGTGATTAAAATAATAGTATTTAATAAAGGAATTTGAAATGGGTTAAAAGGAATAATTCCCAATGGAGGTCATATAGCACCAATTTCGATATTAGGGGATAATCTTCTATGAAAGAATGCTCAAAAAAAAGAAAGAAAAAAAAAGATTTCAGAGATAATAAATAGAATTATTCCTCATCGCAATCCTTTTGTAACTAAAATAGTATGTTTACCTTGGAAAGTTCCTTCTCGACAAACATCTCGTCATCATTGATATATAGTTAAAATAATAATAAAATAACCAAGAATTAATAAATTTATGTTAAAATTATGAAATCATTTTACTATACCTGTGACTAAAGTTAAAACTCCAATAGCTCCAGTTAAAGGTCAGGGACTATAATCAACTAAATGATAAGGGTGATTAAAAATATTTTTCATTAATTTACTTCTCTAGAATATAATGTTCTAAGAATAGCAATAACGTAGGATTGAATTACAGCTACAGCAGATTCTAAGATTAATAGTAAAATTTGAATAATAATTAAAAGTATCACAAAATAAAAAGATATTCTTGGGCCAGTTCCTCTTAATAATGTTATAAGTAAATGACCAGCAATTATATTAGCTGTAAGTCGGACTGCTAAAGTTCCAGGTCGAATAATATTACTAATAGTTTCAATTAATACTATAAAAGGTATTAAAATACCAGGGGTTCCTTGAGGAATTATGTGAATAAATATATGCTGGGTATTATTAATTCAACCATAAAATATAAATCTTAATCATAAAGGTAGTGAGATTGAAAGGGATAGTGTTAAATGACTAGTTCTTGTAAAAATATATGGAAATAATCCTAAAAAGTTATTGAATAATACAAATGTAAATATTGAAATGAAAATAAAAGTTGATCCATTTGAATTATTACCTAATAATATTTTAAATTCTTTATGAAGTTTATTTATGATAAAATTTCAAAAAAAATAAAATCGATTTGGGATTAATCAAAATGAATATGGGATAAATAATAATCCAATAAAAGTACTGATTCAATTTAAAGGTAAGTATAATAAATTAGTAGAGGGGTCAAAAATTGAAAAAAGATTTGTTATCATTTTCAAAATAAATTTTTATTTTTTTTTTGAAAAAAATAAAAATTTTTATTATTTTTATTAATAAAAATATAATAGTTTATAATATTAAAAATAATAAAAATTAAAATAAAAAAGAAAAAGGAAAAAATTCAATTAATTGGTATTATTTGTGGGATAAAAGAATATTATATAAAATAATAATTTAAATTTGACATATTTATGTTATAAGTTTAACTAATTCTTTAAATAAATTCATTAGAAGTAAATGCTAATTTACTATAAAATGGTTTAAGAGACCAGTACTTGCTTTCAGTCATCTAATGATGAATAATTATTAATTCAATTAATAAAATTTTTAATTGAGATTCTTTCAATAACAATTGGCATAAAACTATGATTAGCTCCGCAAATTTCTGAACATTGACCATAAAAAATTCCAGGTCGATTAATGAAGAAATTTGTTTGATTTAATCGACCTGGATTAGCATCTACTTTAACCCCTAAAGAAGGAATAGTTCAAGAGTGAATAACATCTGTAGCAGTAACTATAATTCGAATTTGATTATTTATAGGTAAAATAATACGGTTATCAACATCTAGTAATCGAAAATTATTATTATTTATTTCATTCATAGGGGTTATATAAGAGTCAAATTCAATACTATTAAAATCTGAATATTCATAACTTCAATATCATTGATGTCCAATAGATTTTAGAGTAATTAGAGGGTTATTAAGTTCATCTAGTAAATATAATAAACGTAAAGAAGGTAAAGCAATAAAAATTAATGTAATAGCTGGTAAAATAGTTCAAATTAATTCAATTATTTGCCCTTCTAATAAGAATCGATTAATATATTTATTAGAAAATAAACTTAATATTAAATATCCTACTAAAATAGTAATTATAATTAAAATAATTAAAGTATGATCATGAAAGAAAATAATTTGTTCTATTAAAGGTGATGCACTATTTTGTAAATTTAAATTAGATCATGTTGCCATTTCTAAAAAAAGGATAGTCCTTTATAAATGGGGTTTAAATCCATTACATATAATCTGCCATATTAGAAATTTCTTAAAATTGGTAGTTCATTATATGAATGTTCTGCAGGCGGTAAGTTTTGATATCATTCAATAGAAGATGGTAAATTTAATGAAAATAAAATTATTCGTTGGTTAATTATTGATTCTCAAATGATAATTAAAATTAACATTACAGCTATTAAAGAAATATATGATCCTAAAGAAGAAATAATATTTCAAGAAATATATGCATCAGGATAGTCTGAATAACGACGAGGTATACCTGCAAGACCTAAAAAATGTTGAGGAAAAAAAGTTAAATTTACTCCAATAAATATAGTAAAAAATTGAATTTTTAAATAAAATGGATTTAAAGTTAGTCCTGTGAATAATGGATATCAATGAATAAATCCTGCTATAATAGCAAATACTGCTCCTATAGAAAGAACGTAATGAAAATGAGCTACTACATAATATGTGTCATGTAAAGCTACATCAATAGAAGAATTAGCTAAAATTACTCCTGTTAAACCTCCTACAGTAAATAAAAAAACAAACCCTAATCTTCATAAAATTGAAGGACTGTAATTAATTTGAGTTCCGTGGAATGTTGCTAATCAACTAAAAATTTTAATTCCGGTTGGTACTGCAATAATTATTGTTGCTGAAGTAAAGTAAGCTCGAGTATCAATATCTATTCCTACAGTAAATATATGATGTGCTCAAACAACAAATCCTAATAAACCAATTGCTATCATAGCATAAATTATTCCTAAAGATCCAAAAGTTTCTTTTTTTCCTCTTTCTTGAGAAATAATGTGGGAGATTATACCAAACCCTGGTAAAATTAAAATGTAAACTTCTGGATGTCCAAAAAATCAAAATAAATGTTGATAAAGAATTGGATCTCCTCCTCCTGCAGGATCAAAAAATGATGTATTTAAATTACGATCTGTTAGAAGTATTGTAATAGCGCCTGCTAAAACTGGTAAAGATAATAAAAGTAATAAAGCAGTAATTCCTACTGCTCATACAAATAAAGGTATTTGGTCAAATGATAATCCGTTAATTCGTATGTTAATAATTGTAGTAATGAAGTTAATTGCTCCTAAAATTGATGAAATTCCTGCTAAATGAAGGGAAAAAATAGCTAAATCAACAGAACTACCACCATGGGCAATATTAGATGAAAGGGGGGGGTAAACCGTTCATCCTGTCCCTGCTCCATTTTCTACAATTCTTCTTGAAATTAATAAAGTCAGTGATGGGGGAAGTAGTCAAAATCTCATATTATTTATTCGTGGGAAAGCTATATCCGGAGCTCCTAATATAAGAGGTACTAATCAATTACCGAATCCTCCAATTATAATAGGTATAACTATAAAAAAAATTATAATAAATGCATGGGCTGTAACAATAGTATTATAAATTTGATCATCTCCAATTAATGATCCAGGATTCCCTAATTCAGCTCGAATTAATAATCTTAAAGATGTACCTACTATTCCTGCTCAAATTCCAAAAATAAAATATAGAGTTCCAATATCTTTATGATTTGTGGAATAAATTCATTTTCGCAAATAAATAAAATGGCTGAGATTTAAGCGATAAATTGTAAATTTATTAACAAGAAATAATTCTTTTTTATTATTAATTTGTTTAAGTCTTATATTCAAAATAATGATATAAAATTGCAAATTTTAAGGTATAATTATATTATTAAGGCTTAAAGAAATATTTCTTTATAAATAATTTTGAAGATTATTAGTTTATGTTAACTTAAAACCTTGAATTATAAAAAAGAAAAAGTTCTTAAAATTATACCTAAAATAGAAATTAATGAAAAGAAATTAATAAAATATATTATTTTATTTTTAATAAAAATTTTTATTCATTTTAATTTTAAATAATTAAATATAAATGAAGAATATAAAATTCGAATATAAAAAAATAATATGATTAATCTTATTATGATTAAAATAAAAGTTAAAAATAATAATTTATTCATTAATAAAAAATTAATAATAATTCATTTAGGAAAAAATCCAATAAATGGGGGCAAGCCTCCAAGAGATAAAAAATTAATTATTAATGATAATTTAATTGTATAATTGATATTAATAAAAAATAATTGATTAATAAAAAATATATTTATTAAATAAAATGAAAAACATATAATTCTAATTATAAATGAATAAATAATAAAATAAAATAATCATAGGTTTTCTCTAATTATTATAGATGATAATATTCATCTTAAATTATTAATTGAGGAAAAAGCTATTAATTTACGTAAAGAAGTTTGATTAAGTCCTCCAATAGCTCCAATAATAGAATTTATAATAATAATAATGATTAAAAAATTTTTATTTAAATAATAAGATATTAAAATAATGGGGGTAATTTTTTGTCAGGTTATTAAAATAAAATTATTAAATCAAGATATTCCTTCAACAATATTAGGGAATCAGAAATGAAAGGGGGCTGATCCTATTTTTATTAATAATGATGAATTAATTATAATTGATAAAAAATTATTTATTTCAAAATTTTTAATTAAAATTATTTTTAAAATAATACAAAATAATAAATTGATAGAGGCAATAGATTGAACTAAAAAGTATTTTAAAGAAGCTTCTGAGGATAAAATATTATTTGAATTATTGATTAATGGGATAAATCTTAATAAATTAATTTCTAATCCAATTCAACATCCAAATCAAGAATTAGAGGAAATAGAAATTAATGAACTAAAAAAAAGAATAAATAAGAAAAATATTTTATTAGAGTTTATAGTAAGAAAAATTTAAAATATGAAATTAATTCTATTATTAAATAAAATATTTAATTTATATATATATATATATATATATATTATATTTTAGTGTAAGATGCACAATAGTTTTTGATACTATTAGATATAGTTTAATTCTATAAAATATAATATAATTAGATAATAAAGGTAGAAATTTCTACTTAATTTATCCTATCAGAATAATCCTATAATCAGGCACTTTATTTTTAAAAAAAAGGGATTTCCTTTATATTTGAGGTATGAACCCAAAAGCTTAAATTTAGCTTATTTTTAA